CGGGAAATTTATGTTAAGTGCACTTATAGTGGTGTTAATTTATCTGAAACAGAATTTCCAAAAAACTGGTTAACAGAAGGTATTCAGATAAAGATCCTATTCCCTTTTCGCCTGAAACCCTGGCACAGATCTAAGACTAAGATACAAACCTCTCAGAAAGATGCAAAAAGTGAAGAAGAAGCCGATTTTTGTTTTTTAACAGTTTTGGGATTGGAAACTGAAATGCCCTTTGGTTCTCCCCGAAAACGACGTTTGTTTTTTGAACCCATTTTTAAAGAACTAAAAAAAAAAATATTGAAAAATAAGTTTTTTATAGTTTTAAGGATCTTCAAAGAAAGAAAAATAAAAGAACTTTCAAAAAGAAACTTGAGAGAAATCGATGAATTGGGTGAAACTCAAAAAAATTCGATACTCAGTAATCAGAAGATTCATGAATCGTCTATTGAAAATCCATCTATGGATTGGCCAAACTTCTCCCGGACCGAAAAGAAAATGAAAGCTCTGACTATTCGAACAAGCAGAATACAAAATCAAATATATAAAATTACAAAAGCAAATAAAAAAGGCTCGCTAACTCAAGAAACAAATATTAGTTCGAATAAACCAACGTATTCTGATAAAATATTAGACTCATCAAAAAAGATTTTGAAGATATTCAAAAAAAGCAATACTCGATTAACCCGTAAATCCTATTTTTTGGTAAAATTTTTTATTGAAAAGCTATACAGAAATTTTTTTTTAGCTACCCTTACTATTCCAAAAATCAATGAAAAATTTTTTCGTGAATCAACAAGAAAAAAAATTAAAATTTTTGAGAAAAACATCCATAATAATGAAAAAAATCTGGAAATAATTAATAAAACGAATCAAAATAGAATTCACTTTATTTCGACTGTCAAAAAATCACTTTTGAAGATTAGTAATAAGAATTCAAAGATTTCTTGTAATTTATCCTCTTTTTCACAATCACAAGCATATGTATTTTACAAATTGTTACAAGCCCCAATTTTTAGCTTTTTGAATTTAAGACCTATTCTTCAATATCACGTAACATCTCTATTTCTTAATAATGAAATAAAATATTTTTTTGACAAACACGGAATATTTAATTACCAATTAAGACATAAACCTTTTTGGCATTTTGGAAGGAATCTATGGAAAAACTGGTTAAGCAATCATTATCAATATGATTTCTCTCGGATTAAATGGGCTAGATTAGTACCACAAGAATGGCGAAATAGAGCCCATCAACGCTGTATGGCTCGAAATAACGATTTCATTAAAAGACATTCATATGAAAAAAACGGATCAACTCATTGCGAAAAACAACATTTTTTTGAAGCAGACTCATTACATAAAAAAAAATCGAATTTTAAAAAACACTATAGATATTATCTTTTATCATATAAATCGATTAATTATGAAGATAAGAAAGACTCGTATATTGATAAATCACTAGGCCAAGTAAATAATAAAGAAGAGTATTATTATAATTATAATATAAAAAAAGGAAATTTATTTGCTATGCTGGGAGCTATCCCTATCAATAATTATCTAGGAGAAGATGGTATTATGGATATGGACAAATTCTTGTATAGAAAATATTTTGATTGGAGAATTCTTAATTTTTATCTTCGAAATAAGGTCAATATTGAAGCCTGGGTTGATATGGATACTAGTACCAACAGCAAGCAAAATACTAAGATTGGGTCCGATAATTCTAAAAAAATTGATGCAATTAATAAAAGAGGCCCTTTTTATCTTACAATTCATCAAGATGAAGAAATTAACCCATCCAACAAAAAAAAACCTTTTGATTGGATGGGAATGAATGAAGAAATACTAAGTTGTCCTATATCAAACCTGGAGCCTTGGTTCTTTCCAGAATTTGCGCTACTTTTTAATGCATATAGAACAAAACCATGGATCATACCAATCAAATTACTTCTTTTCAACTTTAATGGAAATGGTAAAAAATTTATAACCGGAAAAAAGGAAGCGTATCTTTTTCTATCATCCAATCAGAAAGAATATCTTGAATTATCGAATCAAAGTCAAGAAGAAAAAGAACTCGCAGACCAAGGAAATACAGAATCAGATGCACAAAACCAAGTAAGTCTTGGATCAGTTCTCTCAAACCACGAAAAGGGTGTTGAAGAAAATCCTACGAGATCGGACAGGAAAAAACGTATAAAGAAAAAGCAATACAAGAGAGAAACAGACGTACAACTTGATTTCTTCCTAAAAAAATATTTGTGTTTGCAATTGAGATGGAGAGGTACTTTTTCTTTCAGGGAAAAAATACTCAATGATATGAAAGTATATTGTCACCTGGTTCGACTGATAAATCCTAGCGACGTTACTTTAGCCTCTATTCAAGGAGGAGAAATTAGTTTGGCTATTTTGATCACTAAGAAAGATTTCGCTCTTACAGAATTGACGAAAGGGGGAATGCTTATTATCGAACCCCGTCGTTTGTCTGTAAAAAATGACGGCCGATTTTTTATATATCAAATCATAGGTATTTCGTTGGTTCATAAGAATAAGCGAAGAGTTACTAAAAGATACCACGAAAAAGACTATGTTGATAAAAAAAATTTTAATGAATTTATTGAAAAACATCAAAAAATTACTCGAAATAGAAACAAAAATCATTATGATTTGCTTGTTCCTGAAAATATTTTATTCCCTAAACGTCGTAGAGAATTAACAACCCTAAATTGTTTCAATTCGAAGAATCAAAACGGTATGGAGAGAAATCCATTATTTTGTATTAACGTAAAACGCAGGGGTTTCTTTTTGGATAAAAACAAAGATTTTTCGAGAGAGAAAAATCAACTAATTAAATTAAAGTTCTTTATTTGGACCAATTCTCGATTAGAAGATTTAATTTGCATGAATCGCTATTGGTTTAATACCAATAGTGGGAGTCATTTCAGTATGGTAAGGGTACATATGTATCCACGATTGAAAATTCGTTAATAGTGTGTTTTTCCTATCGACCATGTCCATGTTTAGGACATGAAAACAAAGAAATGTATACATATCTTGTCTTCCATTCCAGTCTGATACAAGATACCAATTTAATGGCATACATATTAATTAAGATCTATAAAGGAATCAAGAAGCTATTTTTTTTTTAGGTCCAATTTTTCTGTTTTGCAGAAATATACCATCCTTTTTCTTTTTGATCCAATCAAATTGAAAATTGGATTGATTATTGATTTTCTAGCAAGTTCATAACGAACTTAAGATTATTGTATATATCAAATTCAAGTAACTAGTATTATTATCACTGATCAGTAAAATTCATCTTCAAAAAAGGAGAGAGAGAGGGTTTATGGTAAAAAATTCATTCGTCTCAGTTATGTTTCAAGAAAAAAAAGAAGAAAACTGTGGATCGGTTGAATTTCAAGTATTACGTTTCACTAATAAGATACGGAGACTTACTTCACATTTAGAATTACACAGAAAAGACTATTTATCTCAAAGGGGTCTACGGAAAATTTTGGAAAAACGCCAACGTCTACTAGTGTATTTGTCAAAGAAAAATAGAGTACGTTATAAGGAATTAATTAGTAAGTTGAATATTCGGGAGTCAAAAAATCGTTAATTTGAAAAAAAAAAATTTCGAATTTTTTTTTGAATCTTGATGAACTTTTTGTTGTTTTCAACAATTCATGTAAGAATGAATCGAGTAAAAACCTATGAGTATACTAGCTACAGAAAAAGAATTTATGATAGTCAATATGGGACCTCACCACCCATCAATGCACGGCGTTCTTCGTCTTATAGTTACTCTAGATGGCGAAGATATTATTGACTGTGAACCAATATTGGGTTATTTACACCGAGGGATGGAAAAAATTGCGGAAAACCGAACAATTATACAATATCTGCCTTATGTAACCCGTTGGGATTATTTAGCTACTATGTTCACTGAAGCAATAACTGTAAATGGACCCGAACTCTTGGGAAATATTCAAGTACCCAAAAGAGCCAGCTATATCCGAGTAATTATGTTGGAGTTGAGTCGTATAGCTTCCCATCTGTTATGGCTTGGCCCTTTTATGGCCGATATTGGTGCACAGACTCCTTTCTTCTACATTTTCAGAGAAAGAGAATTAGTATATGATCTGTTTGAAGCTGCCACCGGTATGCGGATGATGCATAATTATTTTCGTATCGGAGGAATAGCGGCTGATTTACCTCATGGTTGGATAGATAAATGTTTGGATTTCTGCGATTATTTTTTAACGGGGGTTTCTGAATATCAAAAACTTATTACGCGAAACCCTATTTTTTTAGAACGAGTTGAAGGAGTAGGCATTGTTGGTGGAGAAGAAGCAATAAATTGGGGTTTATCCGGACCAATGTTACGAGCGTCTGGAATAGAATGGGATCTTCGTAAAGTTGATCATTATGAGTGTTATGACGAATTTGATTGGGAAGTTCCGTGGCAAAAAGAAGGAGATTCATTAGCTCGTTATTTAGTCCGAATCAGTGAAATGACGGAATCTATAAAGATTATTCAACAGGCTTTAGAACAAATTCCAGGGGGACCCTACGAAAATTTAGAAATTCGATGTTTTGATAGAGAAAACGATCCAGAATGGAATGATTTTGAAGATCGATTCATTAGTAAAAAGCCTTCTCCCACTTTTGAATTGACGAAACAAGAACTTTATGTGAGAGTAGAAGCCCCAAAAGGGGAATTGGGAATTTTTCTGATAGGAGATCAAAGTGGTTTTCCTTGGAGATGGAAAATTCGCCCACCGGGTTTTATCAATTTGCAAATTCTTCCGCAGTTAGTTAAAAGAATGAAATTGGCTGATATTATGACAATATTAGGTAGTATAGATATCATTATGGGGGAAGTTGATCGTTGAAATGATAATTGATACAACAGAAGTACAAGATATCAATTCTTTTTCCAGATTGGAATCCCTGCAAGAGGTCTATGGGATCATGTGGGTGCTTGCCCCTATTTCGACTCCGGTAGTGGCAATCACAATAGGTGTCCTAGTAATTGTGTGGTTAGAAAGAGAAATATCTGCAGGAATACAACAACGTATTGGTCCTGAATACGCCAGTACCTTGGGAATTCTTCAAGCTTTAGCAGATGGGACAAAACTACTTTTCAAAGAAAACCTTCTTCCATCTAGAGGAAATAGTAGTTTATTCAGTATTGGACCATCTATAGCAGTCATAGCAATTCTACTAAGTTCTTCAGTAATTCCTTTTAATTATAACCTTGTTTTAGCTGACCTCAATATCGGTATTTTTTTATGGATTGCCATTTCAAGTATTGCCCCTGTTGGACTTCTTATGTCAGGATATGGATCAAATAATAAATATTCCTTTTTAGGTGGTCTGCGAGCTGCTGCTCAATCGATTAGTTATGAAATACCATTAACTTTATGTGTTTTATCAATATCTCTACGTGCGATTCGCTAAAACCTAAGCTTTTTGTTTTCCTATTATTTTTCTTTTCGTTCTAGAAAAAAAAAAAGAACTTGAATAGAAAAATAGGGATCTTCTGTTTTTTATTCAATTATTCTTTAGGTTAATAAATTAGGTTAATAAAAGAAATTTGATAGTTATATATGAGTGAAAGAAAACAACTTTTTAATTCGCAGTACAAGCGGCTTAAGTCTCATTTCCTACGTACAAGCATTAAGGGGAAGTAAACAAAAGTACAAAGTGGAGGAAGCCCCTTACCCCAAGATTAGTTGATTGATCATACTAGCTTGAAGCGGGCTCAAAAGACCAACCTTGTTGAAAACACAAAATGGGTGGATAGGAAGGAACACCAAAAAACACACAATGGGTTAGTAATGTAGATTATGATTATGTCAATTATCTAAAAGGACACTTCTGCATAACATAAAAAGAATACTAATTGGGGCTTTAAGTTGGTAGAAATGATCAGGCAGTACTCCCCACAATTCCGATCCAGAGTATGCTCCTATCCACCAGTTAAAGAAATAACTATCAGGAACGAAATAATCCTTTCCCATTTTTTTAAACCCCCCTTTTCTCTTAGAAAGAAGAATAGGAACAAAAAAAAAAAATAGAAAAAATACAATTCCAATAGGAAAGGATCCTTTTATTCTTTCTTTCCTATATTGATGAAATCAAATTCGTGTCATGATTCATGAACTAGTTTAATGTGTAATTGTTTTTCGTAATCGAAACTAAAAGAAGGATGGGTTGAAATATCTATTTCTATTTCGACAAGGAGTATTTTCTTGAAGGCTTGATTGAGTTATTACTCAACACAGCAAAATTGAAATTCTTAAAGGATGAGATTAATTCCGAAATACTTTTTTTATCCTTAGAGCAGACAGAATTCTGTGGTATAATTGGGGACCCTCCACTAAATTTTGACTTTATCTTTATCTATCCTATAACCATATGAAGATAATTCCCGTCCTTACATTTATTTGTGGCCCTGAGGAGCCGTATGAGGTGAAAATCTCATGTACGGTTTTGTAATAGCGATGGGAACCGTAATGTTACCACCGACTATGATTATCTAACAGTTCAAGTACGGTTGATATAGTTGGGGCACAATCAAAATATGGTTTTTGGGGGTGGAATTTATGGCGTCAACCTATAGGGTTTATCGTTTTTCTAATTTCTTCCCTAGCGGAATGTGAGCGATTACCTTTTGATTTACCAGAAGCAGAAGAAGAACTAGTAGCGGGTTATCAAACCGAATATTCGGGAATAAAATTTGGTTTATTTTACGTTGCTTCCTATCTAAATCTATTAGTTTCTTCATTATTTGTAACAGTTCTTTACTTGGGCGGTTGGAATCTTTCCATTCCATACATATTTGTTCCTGAGTTATTTGAAAGAAAAAAAGTGGATGGAATCTTTGGAACGACAATTGGTATCTTTATTACATTAGCTAAAACTTATTTGTTCTTGTTCTTTCCGATTACAACAAGATGGACTTTACCGAGACTAAGAATGGATCAACTATTAAATCTTGGCTGGAAATTTCTTTTACCTATTTCTCTGGGTAATTTATTATTAACAACTTCTTCCCAGCTCCTTTCGCTATAAAAAAAAGAATAGAATATTCACTACTTGTCTCAAACAAGAGAAAGAAAGAAACTCAAATTATTCATAGATATTCACGATATGTTCCCTATGGTAATTGGTTTCATGAATTATGGTCAACAAACAATACGAGCTGCAAGGTACATTGGTCAAAGTTTCATGATTACTTTATCCCAAGCAAATCGTTTACCTGTAAGTATTCAATATCCTTATGAAAAATTAATAACATTGGAGCGTTTTCGCGGTCGAATACATTTTGAATTTGATAAATGTATTGCTTGTGAAGTATGTGTTCGCGTATGCCCTATAGATCTGCCTGTTGTTGATTGGAAATTTGAAACAAATATTCGAAAGAAACGATTGCTTAATTACAGTATTGATTTTGGAATTTGTATTTTTTGTGGTAACTGTGTTGAGTATTGTCCAACAAATTGTTTATCAATGACTGAAGAATATGAACTTGCTACTTATGACCGTCACGAATTGAATTATAATCAAATTGCATTAGGTCGGTTACCAATGTCAGTAATTGACGATTTGACAATTCGAACAGTGTTGAATTCGCCTCAGAGAAAAAATGACTAAACCCTTTTATTTCGAATTAATAGGGTTCCGTTTTGGTATATTTGGTATAAAGGAATAAGGCTTTTTCTTTGCTTGAACAATAACTCCAAATCCCAACTATTAATTGGTTGATGAGAAGTACAACTTAATTTGTATTGAAATGAAATAATATATAGACCAAAGCTTTTTGGAACTATATTATATAGCTTCAATTTCAAATTGACATTTCGAATAAAGAAAAGAACGAAATTGATCCAATAACAGTATACGCACGAATTCCCGCTTAATAGATTTGAATTAAATTCAATTTGGAATTGGGAATGTCTCATAAAAAAAATACCTGGTCGGTTCAATAAGTTCATGAACAAGATTTCGATTTATTTATCTCTTAGTTTAATATAATGGATTTGCCTGGACCAATACATGATTTTCTTTTAGTTTTTCTGGGCTCAGGTCTTATATTAGGAGGTCTGGGAGTGGTATTATTTACCAACTCGATTTATTCTGCCTTTTGCTTGGGATTGGTTCTTGTTTGTATATCCTTATTCTATATTCTATCAAATTCCCATTTTGTAGCTGCCGCGCAACTCCTTATTTACGTGGGAGCTGTAAATGTTTTAATCATATTTGCTGTAATGTTCATGAATGGTTCAGACTATTCCAAAGATTTTCATTTGAATTTTTGGACTGTTGGTGACGGACTTACTTCCCTGGTTTGTACAAGTATTTTTTTTTCGCTAATCGCTACTATTCTAGATACGTCGTGGTACGGGATTATTTGGACTACACGACCCAACCAGATTATCGAACAAGATTTGATAAGTAATAGTCAACAAATTGGAATTCATTTATCAACAGACTTTTTTCTTCCATTTGAACTCGTTTCAATAATTCTTTTAGTTGCTTTGATAGGTGCAATTGCCGTGGCTCGTCAGTAACAAATCCTTAGAACTTGAAACAGAAATCACAATTACAATTCGACTTTTTTATGTGTTATCACATCCATTCGTGGATCAATAGAAAAAAAAATAGAAAATTTTGTATTCGATCTATTATCAAATAGATTTTTTTGCTCCGTACTTGGGATATTCGAAGCAATCAAATCACTTGCATTATTGTTCATATTGAAATGAATCGAAATTGGTACGGAGTTGGTCAATGATGCTTGAGCATGTACTTGTTTTGAGTGCCTATTTATTTTCTATTGGTATCTATGGATTGATTACAAGCCGAAATATGGTTCGGGCCCTGATGTGTCTTGAACTTATAGTAAATGCAGTTAATATCAATTTCGTAACATTCTCTGATTTTTTTGATAGTCGACAATTAAAAGGAGATATTTTCTCAATTTTTGTTATAGCTATTGCAGCCGCTGAAGCAGCTATCGGATCAGCTATTGTTTCGTCAATTTATCGTAACAGAAAATCGACTCGTATCAATCAATCGACTTTGTTGAATAAATAGTATTTAGAAATCATAATCATCATATTCATCAATTCGGCTTAGGATATATAATATGCGCTAACCTCGATCATGTTTGTGAAATCGGAAGAAATCAAAGTATCTTTGTTCCCTCTTAGGAGTTGATCCAGAAGTGGGTTAATTATAAAAATTCTGGTAAATCATTGATTCATCTGGTATTTAAATATACGATGTTTCAAAATTGACTAGATCGAAAATAAAAAAGTTCAATTGATAGATCCAATGTCACATTCAGTAAAGATTTATGATACATGTATAGGGTGTACTCAATGTGTCCGAGCTTGCCCCACAGATGTATTAGAAATGATACCTTGGGACGGATGTAAAGCAAAGCAAATTGCTTCTGCTCCAAGAACAGAGGATTGTGTTGGTTGTAAGCGATGCGAATCTGCCTGTCCAACGGATTTCTTGAGTGTTCGGGTTTATTTATGGCATGAAACAACTAGAAGCATGGGTCTAGCTTATTGATATTGATACGTTCCCAAAAACCCACTTGAATCCGTTTTGAAAACAGTTTCTTTTTTTTTTACCGATTACCGACAAAACCCGTCCTCGAAACTCGAAAAAAAAAATAAGAATATAATCTATTTTCGAGGACGGGTTTTTCTGGGCCAAGTTTATCTTGTCTTTACCACGAATTATTTTCCTTGGTTAACACTAATTGTAGTTTTTCCGATAGCCGCGGGTTCTTTAATTTTCTTTCTCCCTCATAGAAGCAATAAGGTGACTAGGGGATATACAATATATATATGTGTATTAGAACTCCTTCTAATGACCTATGCATTTTGTTATAATTTCCAATTGGACGATCCATTAATCCAGCTGGAAGAGGATTATAAATGGATCACCTTTTTTGATTTTGGCTGGCGGTTGGGAATAGATGGACTTTCCATAGGACCCATGTTACTGACGGGATTTATCACTACTTTAGCTACTTTAGCGGCTCGGCCAGTTACTCGGAATTCCCGACTATTCCATTTCCTAATGTTAGCGATGTACAGCGGTCAAATAGGACCATTTTCTTCTCGAGACCTTTTATTTTTTTTCATCATGTGGGAATTAGAATTAATTCCCGTTTATCTACTTCTGACCGTGTGGGGTGGAAAGAAACGCCTTTATTCCGCTACAAAATTTATTTTGTACACTGCAGGAGGCTCCGTTTTTCTTTTAATAGGAGTATTGGGTATCGGTTTATATGGTTCCAATGAACCAACATTAAATTTGGAAACATTAGTTAATCGATCGTATCCTGTGGCACTAGAAATAATATTCTATATTGGATTTTTTATTGCTTTTGCTGTCAAATTACCGATTATACCCTTCCATACGTGGTTACCAGACACCCACGGAGAGGCGCATTACAGTACTTGTATGCTTCTAGCCGGAATCTTATTAAAAATGGGAGCGTATGGGTTGATTCGAATCAATATGGAACTCTTATTGCACGCTCATTCTATATTTTCCCCCTGTTTCATGATAGTAGGTACCGTGCAAATAATTTATGCAGCTTCAACATCTCCTGGACAACGGAATTTAAAAAAAAGAATAGCCTATTCCTCTGTATCTCATATGGGTTTCATAATTCTAGGAATTGGCTCGATAACCGATACAGGCCTTAACGGAGCCATTTTACAAATAATTTCTCATGGGTTTATTAGTGCTGCACTTTTTTTCTTGGCAGGAACGAGTTATGATAGAATACGTCTTGCTTATCTCGACGAGATGGGCGGACTGGCTATCCCAATTCCAAAGATATTCACACTATTCAGTATCTTATCAATGGCTTCCCTTGCACTGCCTGGCATGAGTGGTTTTGTTGCGGAATTTATAGTATTTTTGGGAATAATTACTAGCCAAAAATTTTATTTAATCCCAAAAATCCTAATCACTTTTGTAATGACAATTGGAATGGTATTAACTCCTATTTATTCATTATCTATGTTACGGCAAATGTTCTATGGGTACAAGTTATTTAACGCCCCCCCAAACTCTTCTTTTTTTGATTCTGGACCACGGGAGTTATTTGTTTTGATCTCTATTCTTCTACCCGTAATAGGTATTGGTATTTATCCGGATTTCGTTCTCTCACTATCCGTGGACAAGGCCGAAGCTATTCTATCGAATTATTTTTATAGATAGTTTTCACGACTAAAAAAAAAATCAAAACGAAATCCCATGATTAAAAAAAAAGTTCGGTAGCCAATGAACAAGGAAGTCTTTTTTCTTCTCTTCAGTTTCAGTTAAATAAAAAAAAGGAAAATAGTCGAATTTTACTTGTGACCAAACGCCTTTGGCGTTTGTAAGAACCTTTTGAATCAAGCAGTGCGGCGATTCAAAAGGTTCTCGGCGTCTTATACTAACACTAAGTTTCGTTTCGATCTATGGGCTGTCCTATGTTTGTCTTCATCAAACCTCTTCCTCAATTCAAGTAGATATTAATTAAATGGACCATAACTATGTAACCCTATTCCTAATAGATTGACTCCGAAATAGCATACCCAAATTATAAAAAATCCCGTAGAAGCGACAATTGCGGAATTTACACTTTCAAAATTTGTATTTGTTCGAATATGTAAATAAATCCCGAATATAGTCCAAGTAATAAATGCCCAAGTTTCTTTTGGATCCCAATTCCAATACGAACCCCACGCCTCATTAGCCCATACTGCTCCCGAAAGAATTCCTATGGTTAAAAAGATAAATCCTAAACTAATAATACGATAACTCCAACGATCCAATTGTTGAATCACTTGATACCTGTAATAATTTCTAGTGGAAAGGGTATTTAGTAAAACATTCCTTTTTTCGTTGATGTATTGGATTTCACCGAAGCAAAACGGCTCATTTACATTTAAAAAAAATTTTCTTTTCAAAAAAACCTTTATAACTTTTCGAGATGTAATGACTAGAAGAGCCATGGATAATAAGGATCCACATACAAGAGCTGCATAACCCAATACCATCATACTTACGTGCATCATTAACCACTGGACTTGGAGAGCGGGTACTAATATTCCGGATTGATGCATTTTGGTTAAAAAACCCGAAGTAGCAAAGCCTTGGGTAAAAATAGCACTTGGTGCCGTTATAGCGCTTAAATGATTTTTATTATTTTTAAAATCGAAAATCCTATGAATAATGGAGAAACTCCATGAAAGAAAGATTAATGATTCATATAAATTACTTAATGGGAAATGCCTTGAGTAAATCCAACGGGTGATTAATAATCCTGTTAGACAGAAAGCGGTAGCTATCATCCCCTTTTCTGATGAATCATATAGTCCTCTTATTTCATCGACTAATAAGGTTAGGAAATATATTGGAATTCCAATTGAAACGACCGAAAAGGATATATGCGTTAATATATGCTCTAAAGTTGAAAAGATCATAAAAAAAAATTAAAAGCGAGAATATCTCAACTATACAGAAGGGAAATCATAAATTAAATTCTTTAGAGCACCTTTTGTATATCTTTTTGGAGATGCTATGCCGCCACTCGGACTCGAACCGAGATGCTCTAGCACTGCTTCCTAAGAGCAGCGTGTCTACCGATTTCACCATAGCGGCTTGCTCGAAATCATAATAGCCTATTATTAGTCAATTGTCGAGATTGAAATGGAGATTTAACGATTCCACGTTTCTGGTTTAATAAACTAGAACTGTTGTAACAACTGTAACTAACTAGTTCGAGCTTCAATCTAGGGAACAATCCAAAAGGGTTCTTTCGCTTTTTTTATTTTTCCTAACTTTTGGGTTTGAGTTGTCGTAATTGTTAGGTTTTTTTTTCAGTATTCATTTGTACTAAGATTGATCAAATCACTTAGGTATTGGGATGGACATATTAGAAACAATAAAAAAAATTCTTCTTGTTTAGTGTTTAGGGCGTATGTTGGATGATGGGGAAAATAAGAATCCCCATCCTGGGAATAATAAAAAATATTGAAATAAAAAGAAAGACGAAACTTTCGAGTTTGTCTTAATTCCGTTTTCAAATAAAACTAAAAAAAGTACTTTTTTTAGTTTTAGAATTCAGTAGACAAATCAATTGTTCAAAACATTACGAAAGGGAAATGGTTACTTACTTTTTTATACTTTTCTATAGTATAGAGTATAAATTCGAAACACAATTAACTCATTGTTGAGTCAGGCTTATTCAGATTATTCCAATGTTTTTTATTTATTTGTTTTATAAAAAAAACTTTTTGAATTCCCAGTAGAAAGGGATTTCGCTAACGAAAAAGACTTCAACGCTGCCCAATCCCCCCCTTTTTTCCAAATATTCTTACGAATACGTTTTTTTAATATAGAAATACGTTTTTTTGGAACTGCCATTCAAAAAAGAAAAGGGTATTCATTGCTCAAATTGGATGTGAAAGACATCTATTGTTAAAACAAATCATTTTTTAGTTTTACTATTCATTTCATTATCTGTGTATTTTTTATAAGGCAGTTAGTTTAGAGAAAAAAGAAATAAATCGAAATATGCACGAATGGCATAAAATCTTACTCGAAAAAAAAAAAACACAAATGATTGTGAATAAACAAAAAATAAACAAACTAAAAATACCTAGTTCGTAGTTTATTGGGGAACGCTCTGGACCGGCCTATGATTTCTATCAAACTTAATTTAATGGAATTCTTTAGTCTTGATCTACGTACATAAATTAGTGTAAAGTGTAATTAGGGAATAATAAGTGAAATTAGAATTGATTCTATCTTCATAAAAATCTTACTTAGTAGAAAGTATAAAAAAATTTTGATTTTCGACGAGTCGCTTAGTTAGAACGTTTGATTTCTTTGAACTTTTCATTTTGTTGAGAACCGGTGAATCAGAAACAATGAATTAAGAAAAAAACAATTAATATTTTTTTATTGATTTTATGGACCATCCATATCAATATTCCTGGATCATACCTTTAGTTCCGCTTCCAGTCCCTATTTTAATAGGGGTGGGACTTCTACTTTTTCCGACCGCAACAAAACATCTTCGCCGTATGTGGGCTTTTATTAGTATTTTATTGTTAAGTATAGTTATGATTTTTTCGATCTATTTATCTATTGAACAAATAGATCGAACTTATATCTACCAATCCCTAAGGCCTTGGGCCATGAATAATGATTTTTCTTTTGAATTCGGATACTTTATTGATCCACTTACTTCTATTATGTCAATATTAATCACTACAGTTGGAATTCAGGTTCTTATTTATAGTGACAATTATATGTCTCATGATCAAGGATATTTGAGATTTTTTGCTTATATGAGTTTTTTCAATGCTTCAATGTTAGCATTAGTTACAAGTTCGAATTTCATACAAATTTATATTTTTTGGGAATTGGTTGGAATGTGCTCTTATCTATTAATAGGGTTTTGGTTCACACGACCTATTGCGGCAAGTGCTTGTCAAAAAGCATTTGTAACTAATCGTGTAGGGGATTTTGGATTATTATTAGGAATCCTAGGTCTTTATTGGATAACGGGTAGTTTCGAATTTCGGGATTTGTTCGAAATATTGAATAACTTGAGTTATAATAATGAGGTTAACCTTTTATTTGTTACTTTGTGTGCATTTCTATTATTTGCTGGCCCGGTTGCTAAATCCGCGCAATTCCCTCTTCATGTATGGTTACCCGATGCCATGGAAGGGCCTACTCCTATTTCGGCTCTTATCCATGCTGCTACTATGGTAGCGGCAGGAATTTTTCTTGTAGCTCGCCTTCTTCCGCTTTTCATAGTAATACCGTACATAATGAATTTAATATCTTTTATAGGTATAATAACAGTATTTTTAGGAGCTACTTTAGCTCTTGCTCAACACGATATTAAGAGGGGTTTAGCTTATTCTACAATGTCTCAATTGGGCTATATGATGTTAGCTCTAG